GCCATCGCCTACTTGAAGTACGGTGCCGGTATTCACAATCGTGACTTCTCTATTATATTGTTCAATACGTTCGCGGATAATATTACTAATTTCGTCGGCTCGAATGGTTGCCATTAGTGTCTCTTAATTCTTTTTCGGAAAAAAAAAATAATGCCTACAGCAGTAGAAGTAGAAGGGCTAATCGGTTATTTCTTTCATGGCCCCGAGCATGTCAATATTAGCACTGATGGTGCGTAAATGTAACTCGCTGTTCAAACGACTATTCAGAGTTCCTAGAGCTCCTTGTAAGGCTTGTTGGAAAACTCGTTGTCGGACCTGATTAATTGCTCTTTGTTGTTCAAAATGAATAGTTTCGTTTTTGTAATTTTCTAATTGTTCCAAATTCTCAGAAGTAGCATTAATCAAATTCTGTTTTTCTCGTTCTATCTCAGAGTATCCATTCACTCGATACTCATCTGCTTCCATTTCCGCTTTCCGTAAGCGAGCCCGGGCTTTTTCGAGCTGCTCAATAGCTCCTCCACGTAGTTCTTCTGAATTTTGAATAGTACTCAAGATCCTCTGTTTTCGATTATCTAATAAATCAGTTAATGAAAGTAGATTATCTTCCCATTTATTTCACAACTTTACTTCCATGATCTCTTCCCGAACCAAACATGAATCTTTCGATTCATTTGGCTCTCACGCTCAGTTACTTATGTTATGGGGCATTCCCATATTTTTTAATGGGATGAGCCTACCTTCTCTTTTCTGTTCGTATTGCAAGATATCGAAATTGATACAAGACCAGAATATTCAGAGGACTCTTCCGACCAGACAAAAATCTGTCATTGTCAGCAAAGTTGTTTCTTTTTTTTTTTTTCAAATCCAAAAAATTTTTCTTATTATACATAGGTCGTCGATTCAGTATTGAATAGAAAAAGGGGTGAGACGCCTTTCTTTTCCAGTAAATGGTTCAAATCATTTTATCGATATGAGCGTTCTATATCGGATAAATTGCCAACTATTTATTTTGAAACCATCTATTTACTAACGTGTGGTAGAAAGAGTACCATCTTGCGCCTGGACTTCAGGCGGTTTAGCTTTAACCATGTTAATGGTCCCATTTTATTGGTTGATAGAGAATCAAGGTTGATTTACCGATGAATTACGAAATGCTATGGTTCTTACATATGATTTCTTAATTTATTCAATTTATTCAGAAGTAATTCGTCGAGATCGTGCACCTTTCTTTCCTATTTTATTATTGATAAAATCACATTATATATATACAAACAAAGAAAGTGCAGCCGGTTGGATCCAGCCTATTTTTGAAATACACAACTCGCACACACTCCCTTTCCAAAAAAGATCAATACACCGACTACTACACTTAGATTTATTAGATTTGTTGCTAAAATATCGGTATTCAACCCGAAACTCCCGGCGGATGGCCAGTAACCCAAGGAAACGAAAGAATCGGTTACATTTTTCATATGTTCTCCTCTTATAGATAGAACTAACAAAATCGAACAGAGTTTTTTTTGTATCACTTCGTCCCCTTGTTTTTAACTTATGATTTTGATTTTCTTTTTTTTTTTTTCTAAATATATTAGAAATTTCATTTTAACTTCTTTTCAAATTTCAAAATGGATTTCTTTATTTTCAATTGAAGTTCCCAATAAAATACTTATTAGGTCCCAGTTTAAAGTCAAAAGAAACTGGGTTTCCTTAAATTAAAGACGGGAGGTAAGAAAGCGAGCGGATCTACTAATTCCTCTTCCTCATCTTCAAATAAGCCCTTCCACGGAGGATTGTCTCAACGAAGAATTAATTGTAGGAGTGAAGTCGTGATAGAATTCGAAGAAGCAAGCGGCAAGTCGACGGCAATAAAATAAGAAAGGAAGCACGTATTTATCACGTTTTCTATTTATAAAATGGATTAAACAAAAGGATTCGCAAATAAAAGCGCTAATGCCACAACCAGTCCGTAAATTGTTAAAGCTTCCATAAAAGCCAGACTAAGCAATAAGGTACCTCGTATTTTACCCTCTGCTTCCGGTTGTCTAGCGATACCTTCTACAGCTTGGCCCGCGGCAGTGCCTTGACCAACTCCAGGTCCAATAGAAGCAAGCCCTACGGCCAATCCAGCAGCAATAACGGAAGCGGCAGAAATCAGTGGATTCATGGTAAATTCCTCGCACAAAAATAAGGAAATGGTTAATGATACAATCAACCAATGAATTATTAGTTAAGAATTCCATTACTAAGATCCATACGGTCAAATTAACTAAGAATTCCGAATTGAAGTAATAATATTCTGAATCATTAGAACTACTTCGATATCTCGTTTTTAGTTCCTATCCGTGGAATTTTTGGAAACCCATACGGTTCTAGTTCTTCCGTTTCCTTGTTCCGAACCATTCTTTCAATTGTTCACTATTTATCTTCTATATGCTTGACTTCATCTGTTTATTAATTCAACCCACAGTCACAGATGAAACAGAAGGACTTAGATGAAAATCTATCGAAATTCAGTGGGATGTAATATATGGATAGTCCATATATATCGAACTGGTGAATATCTAATATTACATATACATACGTTTCGTATATAAAGTAAACCATCAATTCTTCTATTGAATCGGATTCTAAAATGATTCTTCGAAACATACACAGGACTGGCTTATAGCCATTACATATATCTCTCCCTAACCGACTTTTTGATGAATCTTATTTGTTTGTAAACTCTTCTCCTTATCATTATCCGCATGGATAGAAACGGACGGATTCATCAGCCCCAGAATCATTACGTATCCATATCAAGATTGGATTGATCCAATTGTCATTCAATTGGATCAATTGTTGAATTGAATGAAATCAAATGAAATGGAAATGATTCTATCAGTTTTTCTTTTTTTGTTTGTTTAGTCGTACGCCGGAAACAGATAAACATAAGAATTCTTTTCTTATTCCAATTAAGAATCGTCATTGACTGAACAAATATAAATAGAATTTTGATTGGAGAGGTATGAATAAATGGACCAAGCAGGAATCCTAGGAAAAAGATCTTTTAGATTAGACCTCTTTCCTTCCCCTTTTTTAGATTTTGACAATTCCCTAATATCGTACACCTTTTTTGTTTGCTCTTACTCCAGACCATATATAACGTATTTGTATATATTATGTTCCCAAGTAAATTCTCTTGAGCCCCCGGATAAACTAGTCAATGATGACCTTCCATGGATTCGCCTATATAAGCCGCAGCTAAAGTTGCAAAAATAAGAGCTTGAATCCCACTTGTGAATAATCCAAGGAACATAACAGGTATAGGAACTACTGAAGGTACTAAAGAAACAAGAACAACAACTACTAATTCATCAGCCAATATATTCCCGAAAAGTCGAAAACTAAGCGATAAAGGTTTTGTGAAATCTTCTAGGATGTTAATTGGTAAAAGTATTGGAGTTGGTTGAATGTATTTACCGAAATAACTCAATCCTTTTTTGGTAAGACCCGCATAGAAATATGCCACTGACGTGGGTAAAGCTAAAGCAACAGTAGTATTTATATCATTCGTCGGCGCAGCTAACTCCCCATGAGGTAGCTGTATAATTTTCCGAGGTAAAAGAGCACCTGACCAGTTAGAAACAAAAATAAATAGGAACATAGTTCCAATAAAGGGAACCCAAGGACCATATTCTTCTCCAATCTGGGTTTTGCTCAAATCTCGAATGAATTCAAGGACATATTCGAAGAAATTCTGACTGTCCGTTGGAATGGTTTGTGGATTCCGAACAGCTATACTGACTGAACCTAGTAAGATAGCAATTACGACCCAAGAAGTGATAAGTACTTGGGCATGGACTTGGAAACCCCCTAGTTGCCAATAGAAATGCTGGCCTACTTCCACACCAGATAGATCGTATAACCCTTCTTTTAGTGTGTTGATGGAACATGGTAGAAGATTCATATTGCTCTCTGACAAAAATAGAACATAAAAAGGAATTATTTTGATTCAACCATCTCTTTCTCGGCTCGCCTACTTTAATGGTATATTTTACTAAGTAATTAGATAATATCCTCAGTGCTTTTGGTCTCTTTTTTGCGATTCAGGAATAGTAACCGATTCAATCAATTTATGGAGTTCCAAAAGCATTGACTTATCCTATTATTATTAATCAACGATTTCTTATAGAGCTAGAACGACCCTTACAAATTGCGGATACTAATTTGTTAAGAATCAATCGAACTGAGGCTCTAGCATCATCGTTGGCTGGAATCGAAAGATCTGCGAGATCTGGGTCACAATTTGTATCGATTAAACAAATCGTTGGAATTCCTAAAATGAGACATTCTCGAAGAGCCGTATATTCTTTTTGCTGATCAACGATGATGACAATATCGGGTAACCTTGTCATATATTTGATCCCACCCAGATATCTTTGCAAGTGAGATAATTGTCTCTTCAATATTGCTGCATCTTTTTTCGGGAGACGGTTTAGTTTCCCCGTCTTTTGTTCCGCTCTCAAGTCCCTGAACTTATAAAGTCTCCTTTCTGTAGTAGACCAATTCGTTAACATACCACCGATCCATTTTTTATTAACATAATGACACCGAGCCCTTATTGCAGCTGATGCTACTGAACTAGCTACTTCCTTTTCTGTACCAACTATTAAGAAGTGTTTTCCCCTACTTGCTGCATCAAAAACTAAATTGCAGGCTTCCGATAAAAAACGAGCAGTTCTAGTAAGATTTGTAATATGAATACCTTTACGATTTGCAGAGATGTAAGGTGCCATTCTAGGATTCCATTTCCTAGCACCATGACCCAAATGGACTCCTGCCTTAATCATCTCTTCCAAATCGATCTTCCAATATCTTTTTGTCATTTCTCCCCACACCTTTCCTTTTTTTTTTGAAAAAAAAAAAACGAGGTACCATGAAATAAATAATTGTTCCGATGGAACCTTCTACCGGAGATGGGCCGTTGATATACGGCCCAAGTCATTAATTCCTTTCTATTCATTATTATCCTTATTACGAAATCAAATGACCGGACCAAGACCAGATAGTTATTAAAAAACGGAAAAGAAAAGAATGAATCTGCTCTTAGGAATTATGAAATCCCGTAAATGATTGTTCTGATGTATCATGAAAATTCTTTGGGATGCAAGAACCCAATAATTCTCTGTAGTGGAACAAAATATCTCTCATTTCCCTCTCGAATAGATGCTTCTTTTTTATTTCCAAAGGAATGTTGTTGTGTTGCCTTGAACGGTGCACTAATCCTTTGAATCCGGTACCAACAGGTATCATCCCCCCCAGAACAACGTTCTCTTTCAGGCCTTTCAACCAATCAATGCGGCCTCGTAGAGCGGCTTTTGCTAAAACCCGAGCGGTTTCTTGAAAACTCGCTTCAGATATGAAGCTTTGGGTATTCAGAGATGCCTTCGTTATTCCCAATAAGATGGCTCGGTAACAGATCGCTTCTTCCAAAGCACGCACTGTTCGTTCCGCCCGCAAGAATCCGATTAGCTCGCCAGGTGAAAAAACATTAGACATTCCATCTTCTGAAACCAACACTTTGGATGTTATTTGACGTACAATAATCTCTATATGCCTATTTTGGATCTGCACCCCCTGGGATCGATAAACCTTTTGGATCTTATTAACCAAAGAGATACGACTTTGCGCTATGGTTAGCTCAGTGCCAATCACGAATCCCCACGGAATTCCAAGAATTCTTCTTATATGCTCATTCCAACCTTCAATCCTCTTTTCTAAGTTCATCGATATTGACTCAATCGAACGCACTTCTAACACTTGTTCTACTTTTGGAAGACCTTGCGTTATATCACCCGATCTCGATTTTTCATATAGAAATGTAACTAATGTATCTCCCTCGTAAAGGATTTTTCCATAATGGCCATGGACGGTTGCTCCTCGAGCGACCAAATGAGGCTTAGCGGATCTTATTACTAAGTAGTCAACATGAACAATTAGAACTTGGCCAGATTTTATGTGTGGTCCGTATTTGGATATACATACATTTTCAGAAAGAAACTGTCCAAGGCTAATTATTGTAAATGTCTCCTCACAATACTCGTGACGTAGGAAGCACCAATTCAAATCGAATAGATTCAAAATGATGTTACTGCGCGGATCGAGATTATAAATTCTCTCATTTTCATCCATTAAATAGTATTTAAGTACTTGGAAAATCTGTTTTAAATTGTCAAGTAGCAAATATTTATTTAACAAAATTGGATTATGAGTTCTTAAACGATAAGATGAATAAAAATTCTCGATTTTAGGTACAGTCCCTAAGAGACCTAACGAATTCCTAATGGGAATCATAGGATTCCCTTTAATTGGAATTAGTTCTTTTGTCAGCTTGTGACATTTTGAACCATTGACTGGACAAATTCGAGAACAATCAGATGATGACAAAATTCGAAAAGATTGGCATTCCTTATTTCTATTCAGAAACGTACGAATAGTTCCTTGATGTTGGGTAAGTGATTGAATCCTCACCTTGGAAGACAAAGGATTGATATTGGTGCGATCTGATCCATTATCGGGGATCAACCTCGAACCTGCCGTATCAGTCCTTTTTCCGATATACGAAATGGGGGGCTTCGCCAAATCCATTTTGATAAAATCTCGAATCAGATCATTTGCCCTTACTTCAACAAAGGAAGCATGAACCCCTTCTATAGAACCATTTCGATCTTGTTCCCAATTCAATACTAAACAAGTCCGAACTAATTGAATAGTTGTGTGATAAATTCCTTGAATTGGTTTTCCATTTCTATAAAGGAGATAATTAACAACTTGTAGTTGCACATTATCCCTTTCCTGCAACAGATCCTGGGGGAAAAGCGTTGATAAATTGATCCCATCAGCTATTTCATATATGACTGCGGGTCGAACCAAAACAAAATACTTTTTCTTGGTAGGCGTGATCCGCTGGACATAGATCCAATTTTTCAATTGGTTTGATTTCTTAGAATTTTTTTTTCCCGTTCCTGGTGATATCAAGATGCCGCTGTGCCGGGATATCTTATCTGTCTCTCCAGGAAAATGGATATCTCCAGAAAAGATTTTCAGTTCAATCTTTTTTTTTTTTCTCTCCACTCGGACCAATCCACCCACTCGGCTTCTTGTATTTAAAGCGATTCGTGTATCTATTCCAATGATACTATTGTTCCGTACCATTATGGGTGAAGATCCGGGAAAGATATGCACTTCCTCGGGAATGAAAAAAAATCGATCTACTTTCGTTTGGTATTTCGAACTAAATTCTTTTGCTTCTCTATATTCAATCAAATCCTCTTTTTTGACGGTTGCTTCCATCTCTACGGTCCCATATTTAGTCATTCCCGAACTGCTTCTTCTGTATCGTGGATCGTCGAAATAAGCAAGAATACTATTTCTTCGTAAAATACCATTTACGGGTATTTCAATCGAGATACCAGAATGGGGCATTAGTTCTTTCTCTCGTTCTTGATCATATTGGAATGGTATGATGAATCTATTTCTTCGCCTTTTCGCCAATAAATTAGAGTTCTCGTGGAGAGGGGGGAAGTATAGGAAATTCCAATGGCCATTAGATAGGATTCGATCAGGTCCTGAATAAGCAGGAATCCCCCCCCTTTTTTTACCGGAAGGATCCGAACTAAACAATTTGTGTCTCACTCGATCATTAGTCACTGAGAGATCAGAACTAGATCTCCGTTCGACAGAAAGAGAATGAACATGCATTTGATCTTGATCTTTGTGGAGCGAAAAAGGGACTATACTGGATCCGCACGGACCTCCTGATAATATCCATAAATGGCTTGTTTTTGGTAAGAGATGAACATTACCGTATATATATTCAGGCGCATGGTACACATCGGTACTCCAGTGCATTTCTCCCCCTGAATCAGAATAAATATGTTTTCGAACCCTTTCTTTAAACTGGAAAGTGGATTTTCCAGCACGAATCTCGGCAATCGCTTGTTCTGATTCTACATATTGATCATTTTGAACAAAAAGAAAACTTTTTGGTGGAATATTGACATTATGTAGAATATCCCGACTCTCAATAGTTACATACAGGTCTATATAACATAGAAAAGCAGGATGTCCATGACGTGTACGTGTGGGATGAACCAAATCCTCATTGAATTTGATTTTTCCATTAAAGGGGGCTCGTACATGTTCTGCAGTACCGCCTGTGAATACCCCACCGGTATGAAAAGTTCTTAATGTTAGTTGAGTCCCTGGTTCCCCAATTGATTGACCCGCAATAATACCTACAGCTTCTCCCAATTCGACCAAATCGCCATGAGCGGGACTCCGACCATAACATAATCGACAGATCCAAGATGTGCTCCTGCAAATAAAGGGGGTTCGAATATATATTGATTGTGCTCGAAGGGTTATGAATCGATTGACAAGTTCAATCCCAAGATCTTGATTTCGAGCAGCAATGCATCGTAGACCCATATATATATCGTCTGCTAATACACGACCAATTAGTGTTTGGATCAAAATTCGTTCCGTCATCCCATTTCGAGAACTCACAGAAATACCTCGGATAGTTCCACAATCCGTTCTACGCACAACAATGTGTTGAACTACTTCAACAAGTCGACGCGTGAGGTATCCAGCATCTGATGTTCGTACAGCAGTATCCACAACTCCTTTGCGGGCTCCGTAGCAGGAAATGATATATTCCGTTAAAGAAAGTCCTTCGCGTAAATTGCTTTGAATGGGTAAATCAATCATTTGTCCTTGGGGGTCCGACATTAATCCTCTCATACCTACCAATTGATGTACCTGAGATGCATTTCCTCTAGCCCCCGAAAAGGACATTATATGGACTGGATTAGAAGGATCAGTCATCCTAAAATTAGGATGCATTTCTTGTCTCAAATATTCACTTGTAACATACCATATCTCAATGGATTGACGCAATTTCTCTACCGCGTGTACATTCCCATAATGATGGTGCTTTTCTAAAAGCAAATTTTGTTGTTCAACATCTTGGACTATCCATCCCTTAGAGGGTATTGTTAGAAGATCATCAATTCCTAATGAAATGGATGTAGCAGTGGCTTGCTGGAAACCCAGAGTCTTTACTTGATCCAGGATGTGCGATGTATATGCCATTCCGAAATGATCTATTAATCTGCTAATAAGTCGTTTCATGGCAGTTGAATCTATCACTTTATTGTGAAATACCAAATCGGCCCGTTCTGCCATAAGTACCTCCATATTCCGCTGAGTAGTATTCGACAATGGGTTTGAGTCAGTGATTTGAAGACTTCCTTTCCTCGATCTTGATTCACGTAGAAATTCGTAAATTATGATACCGATTGAACCGTAGAGAACCGAATTCCCACGGTATCACATAATTACTATTACTTAGTTTAGGTAGCGTATGAGTAGGCCCGACAAAATCCCTGTATGGCTTCTTCTATTTCTCGATAAAAAGAAATATGACCAAGGGTGGTTCGAATGTATATACAAAGGATTTCTTTTTTTACATTTCTTACTATTAGATAGTGCTCATAAATCTCATGATAGGTACCCAAAGATTCATATTGAACTTCGATGGGAACTTCTATTGAGGCAATGGCGCGCTGATCGAGTCGCCACCGGAGCCACAAAGGACTATCTAAATTGATTCGTTTCTGCCGATAAGCTCCAAGTGCATCATAAGAACTACAAAAATAAGGTTCTTTCTCTTTAGTATACTTATCGTTAACTGTTTTATTTTGAAAGTTTCTTCGATTACATGGATTATACCGATTTGAACAAATACCTCGACGATTCCCGATCGTTAATACATAGAGTCCAATAAGCATATCTTGAGTTGGTACGGAAATGGGCTCTCCAATAGCTGGAGACAAGAGATTCATATGAGAAAACATAAGTAAACGAGCCTCTGCTTGAGCTTCCAAAGATAAAGGTACATGAACAGCCATTTGATCCCCATCAAAGTCTGCATTGAATCCCTTACGAACTAATG